GCGATTCACAGGGTTCAACAAACAATCGATATTTCACGATCAAAGGTGTAGTAGTACTGCTTGCAGTAGCGGTCCTTATATATCGTAATCGTATTAACAATCGAAATAGGGTCGAAAGAAAAAATCTCTATTTGATGGGGCTTCTTCCTATACCTATGAATTCCATTGGACCCAGAAATGATACATTGGAAGAATCTTTTGGGTCTTCCAATATCAATAGGTTGATTGTTTCGCTCCTGTATCTTCCAAAAGGGAAAAAGATCTCTGAGAGTTGTTTCATGGATCCAAAAGAGAGTACTTGGGTTCTCCCAATAACTAAAAAGTGTATCATGCCTGAATCTAACTGGGGTTCGCGGTGGTGGAGGAACCGGATCGGAAAAAAGAGGGATTATAGTTGTAAGATATCTAATGAAACCGTAGCTGGAATTGAGATCTCATTCAAAGAGAAAGATATCAAATATCTGGAGTCTCCTTTTGTATCCTATACGGATGATCCGATCCGCAAGGACCGTGATTGGGAATTGTTTGATCGTCTTTCTCCGAGGAAGAAGCGAAACATAATTAACTTGAATTCGGGACAGCTATTCGAAATCTTAGTGAAACACTGGATTTGTTATCTCATGTCTGCTTTTCGTGAAAAAAGACCGATTGAAGTGGAGGGCTTCTTCAAACAACAAGGAGCTGGGTCAACTATTCAATCAAATGATATTGAGCATGTTTCCCATCTCCTCTCGAGAAACAAGTGGGGTATTTCTTTGCAAAATTGTGCTCAATTTCATATGTGGCAATTCCGCCAAGATCTCTTCGTTAGTTGGGGGAAGAATCCGCACGAATCGGATTTTTTTAGGAATGTATCGTCAAATATGCAATATGATGATTCCACAAGATCTATTTTCGTTCAAGTAACGGATTCTAGCCAATTGAAAGGATCTTCTGATCAATCCAGAGATCATTTTGATTCCATTAGTAATGAGGATTCGGAATATCACACATTGATCAATCAAAGAGAGATTCAACAACTAAAAGAAAGATCGATTCTTTTGGATCCTTCCTTTCTTCAAACGGAACGAACAGAGATAGAATCAGACCGATTCCCGAAATGCCTTTCTGAGGATTCCTCATTGTCCCGGCTATTCACGGAACGTGAGAAGCAGATGAATAATCATCTGCTTCCGGAAGAAATCGAAGAATTTATTGGGAATCCTACAAGATCAATTCGTTCTTTTTTCTCTGACAGGTGGTCAGAACTTCATCTGGGTTCGAATCCTACGGAGGGGTCCACTAGAGATCAGAAATTGTTGAAGAAACAACAAGATTTTTCTTTTGTCCCTTCCAGGAGATCGGAAAATAAAGAAATGGTTGATATATTCAAGATAATTACGTATTTACAAAATACCGCATCAATTCATCCTATTTTATCAGATCCGGGATGTGATATGGTTCCGAAGGATGAACCGGACAGTTCCAATAAGATTTCATTCTTGAACCAAAATTCATTTTTTTATTTATTTCATCTATTCCATGACCGGAACAGGGGAGGATACACGTTGCACCACGATTTTAAATCAGAAGAGAGATTTCAAGAAATGGCAGATCTATTAACTCTATCAATAACCGAGCCGGATCTGGTGTATCATAAGGGATTTGCCTTTTCTATTGATTCCTACAGATTGGATCCAAAAAAATTCTTGAATGAGGTATTCAACTCTAGGGATGAATCGAAAAAGAAATCTTTATTGGTTCTACCTCCTATTTTTTATGAAGAGAATGAATCTTTTTATCGAAGGATCAGAAAAAAATGGGTCCGGATCTCCTGCGGGAATGCTTTGGAAGATCCAAAACCAAAAATAGTGGTATTTGCTAGCAACAACATAATGAAGGCAGTCAATCAATATAGATTGATCCAAAATCTGATTCAAATCCAATATAGCACCCATGGGTACATAAGAAATGTATCGAATAAATTCTTTTTAATGAATAGATCCGATCGCAACTTCGAATATGGAATTCAAAGGGATCAAATAGGAAATGATACTCTGAATCATAGAACTATAATGAAATATACGATCAACCAACATTTCTCGAATTTGAAAAAGAGTCAGAAGAAATGGTTCGATCCTCTTATTTCTCGAACCGAGAGATCCATGAATCGGGATCCTGATGCATATAGATACAAATGGTCCAATGGGAGCAAGAATTTCCAGGAAGATTTGGAACATTTCGTTGCTGAGCGGAAGAGCCGTTTTCAAGTAGTGTTCGATCGATTACGTATTAATCAATATTCGATTGATTGGTCCGAGGTTATCGACAAACAAGATTTTTCTAAGTCACTTCGTTTCTTTTTGTCCAAGTCGCTTCTCTTTTTGTCTAAGTCACTTCCTTTTTTCTTTGTAAGTCTCGGGAATATCCCCATTCATAGGTCCGAGATCCGCATCTATGAATTGAAAGGTCCGAATGATCAACTCTGCAATCAGTTGTTAGAATCAATAGGTGTTCAAAT